TTACAAATAAAGCCCGAGGATTGGTACTCCATTGCTGTCATTTCATACGTATATGGTTACAATTATCTACGTTCCCAATGTGCCTACGATGTAGCACCGGGTGGATTGCTAGCTAGTGTGTATCATCTGACGAGAATACAGTATGGTGTGGACCAACCAGAAGAGGTATGCATAAAAGTATTTGTCCCAAGGAGTAATCCTAGAATCCCGTCTGTTTTCTGGATTTGGAAAAGCGCCGATTTTCAAGAACGGGAGTCTTATGATATGTTGGGAATCTCTTATGATAATCATCCACGCATGAAACGGATTTTGATGCCCGAAAGTTGGATTGGTTGGCCCCTACGCAAGGATTATATTGCCCCTAATTTCTATGAACTACAGGATGCTTATTGAATGATAAGAACAGGATGCTTATTGAATGATAAGAAACTTATCTTAGCTTACAAGACTCAAGAAGGAGTATTTTTACGTTCTTTCTCGTCTAGATAGAGTAACTGGACTCTCATGTCATTCGTATTATGATGGGATAAAAAAGGGGGGGTTCGAGGTTTATTTATATATAATTAATTCGAGTAAATTACTATTACCCAATACGCAAGGTATCATATCCATTGGGAGATGGGCGGAGCCGATAGGATGAATCAAAAGATACATCATGAACTATGTACCGCGCACATCACTTAGTGGGCCCCGGAAAGCAAAAAATGTGGGAAGGGGCGAAAAAAATTGGAAAATTCAGAAATGAAAAGGGATCAGATTGGATTTGTACTGGATCGGAAATGATTTTTTCTATTCCTACCCCTCAACCCTCTGGACAGACTAGACTTCTGTGTCTTTCAGACAACTTCGGATATGTATGGAGTATTAACATGAGCCAAAGGAAGGATAGTAGGGACAAACAAAAAAGAAGAAGGAATATATTCCTTTGCCGATCCACAAGGGTCGGGATGTATGTTGTAGATACCTCGATGAATAACTACTAGACTATTAATGTAACGAATATGTATTGTATCCCGATCCATATTCATTTTCTCTTTGTATATATACATTTCGATACATTAACCATATGCCAGGAACCAGATTTGAACTGGTGACACGAGGATTTTCAGTCCTCTGCTCTACCAGCTGAGCTATCCCGACCGTCCTCTGTACATTATCCTACTGGAGGACATGTATCTGTGTCAATTCATTTAAAGGTACTAAAGAAACATTACAAGTCCTGGGATTTCTTTTTCTTTGGATTAAAAAAAAACCTTTCTTTGTATTTGTAAGGGATATGAACTATGAATGATTCAATAATGGGATTCCTTGTATATCCTTGTATACAAATAATACATATATGTTACGTTCGTTTGGACATATACTGCATTTAGCTGCTGAAGCAAGAGAGAAACTGCTAGGATCCGTTTGTCAAAGAGTCGAGCGAATGATAAACATATCATATCTAATTTTGAACCGCTTCTAATTTGGAAGCGCTGGCGAAAAAAGAGGATAAATGCTTAGGTCGTCAACTAGGCATTTATTGGGGATAGAGGGACTCGAACCCTCACGATTTCTAAAGTCGACGGATTTTCCTCCTACTACAAACAAATTGCATTGTTGTCAGCATTGACAGGTAGAATGGGACTCTATCTTTATTCTCGTTCGATCAGTCATTTCTCTCCCAGCCTTATACTCTGGAGTGAATGATTTTCTCACTGAATATTTTATTTTTATTTTTCTTTCAAATTGGGATCGATTCAGAACACAAGAGTTATGAACTAATTATTATTATAATATATTTAATATATTTATTATAATAATTATATATTAATTAATATAATTAAGAAAATAAAAAAAATAAGGATTCGGGTTGTGATTAATCGTTTGATATTTCAGTACATAGGATCATCCCCTCAGAGTTCCGATGGATAGATTCTTCTACCAACCCCTCAACCCCATTCGTTGGAACAGCTTCCATTGAGTCTCTGCACCTATCCTTTTTTGATTCTCGCTTTCTAGGAAAGGAACCCTTGTTTTCTGTAAACAGGATTTGGCTCAGGATTGCCCATTTTTAATTCCAGGGTTTCTCTGAATTTGGAAGTTACCACTTAGTAGGTTTCCATACCAAGGCTCAATTCAATCAAGTCCGTAGCGTCTACCAATTTCGCCATATCCCCCTTTCTTTTGAGGCCGGGATCCTATTGTGATTCCATTCCCCTCTTTCCTTCCTGTTAGAACCATTCAATTCATTAAATACCGATCCGATATCGGAAAAAAGTGCCTGCTCCTATTTTTAACCCTTTCAGCTCTATCAGACCAGTGTTTGGTTCAATCAGAACCAGAAATGATTCTATCATTGATGTATCCGCAATTCAATATGGATAGCTATATCCCACATATATCTGCCTCTCCTCCGCACATTTTCCCTGCTCGATCTGAAATAGTGGAACGGTCAATATTCTTCTTCTTTTTCCTATCTTTACGAATAAAATCAGAGGAATGCATAATCTCATTATGATCCGGATTGCATTCTTAGGCCAGATCCGTTATAACTAAATAGACTAGCTTAGCTATAATAAGCTAAGATCCCAGCAGCTTACTGAACTAACTCACTATTTTTGAACTAACTCACTATTTTATTTTTATGTTATGTGAGTTGAGCCCGCTTAGCTCAGAGGTTAGAGCATCGCATTTGTAATGCGATGGTCATCGGTTCGACTCCGATAGCCGGCTTTTTCCTATCGATTTTTTATCCATGATTGATAATGTCTCCTTGAGATAAAGGAATAGTGAAAAGACTCTTCCCTTTTTTCTTCCAAATCTCGGGTTCCCGATCTATTATGTCTATGTCGCAGGAACTTACATTCCAATTCAATTATGAGTAAAAAACTTATTGGAGCAGTTGGATCTCTACAGAACAAATCGTGGGATACTTACTTACCATATATACATATATACAAAATAATCCGGGTATTGATTCATCTAATTTCTCTTTTTAGCAGTAAATTAGCACTTCAGTGGGTTTCGCTTTGTTTATCGTTTAGTTCAGTCTTAAGGTTTATCCTATTCTGTAAAATAAGGAGTCTTTATGTCTCGTTACCGAGGACCTCGTTTTAAAAAAATACGCCGTCTGGGGGCTTTGCCGGGACTAACTAGTAAAAAACCTAGGTCCGCAAGTGATCTTAGAAACCAATCCCGCTCTGGGAAAAGATCTCAATATCGTATTCGTTTAGAAGAAAAACAGAAATTGCGTTTTCATTATGGTCTGACGGAGCGACAACTACTTCGATATGTTCGTATCGCTGGAAAAGCAAACGGTTCGACGGGTCAAGTTTTACTGCAACTACTTGAGATGCGTTTGGATAACATTCTTTTTCGATTGGGTATGGCTTCAACTATTCCTGGAGCCAGGCAATTAGTTAACCATGGACATATTTTAGTTAATGGTCGTCTAGTAGATATACCAAGTTATCGCTGCAAACCCCGAGATATTATTACTACGAAGGATAAACAAAGATCCAGAGCTTTGATTCAAAATCATATGGATTCATCCTCCAACGCGGAATTGCCAAAACATTTGACTCTGCACTCATTGCAATATAAAGGGGTAGTAAATCAAATAATAGATAGTAAATGGGTCGGTTTGAAAGTCAATGAATTGCTAATCGTAGAATATTATTCCCGACAAACTTGAACCTAAAATACCCAGCAAAGGTTCGGACAATTTTGTCCCTTTTTTCGCTGAAAGAAGTAGAGGGATTTGATCCGGATTTTGATCCCATTCACGTATCGCAAATGGATCAGCAGTGATATTTTCATTCACTGTCCGCTCTTTTCTTCCCCCTCTTTTTGTTCTTTTCTTTTTACGTATCACAGCACAGTAATTAGGAATAGAAAAAAATCTCTATCTCTATAAAGAAAAGAAGGGTCTTTCTCTTCTCTTAGAATAACGATATCAATTGGTATTTGATACATTGTGTGGTTGGTAACGTTGGTGAATTAGATGAGGATACGGAAAGAGAGGGATTCGAACCCTCGGTAAACAAAAGCCTACATAGCATTTCCAATGCTACGCCTTGAACCACTCGGCCATCTCTCCTACATAACCTTATCTTATTAATTATGACCCAGAAACCAAGTGAATAGCGAGTCACTCATATTATTGAGTACAGGTACGACCGATCCATTATCATATCAAACTTTTCGTCAAGGAAGGATCTTCCTTCAAGTTTCGAGGGATAAAAAAGAAAAACGTATTCATCCTTGTCAAGACGACGGACGCTCCCATCTTATTGATATTTTATTTCTACCGGATTAAACCAACGGGTTGGAATGAATCAACCGATGGATCCTTTCCAGTTTCATTTCAGATTTTTCAACAACAACCCCTCCCATGAGCTATGGATCTATTACAAATTGATGAATCATCCCATGGATTTTCATTCTATAATCTTATGGTGTCTACACGCTATGCACAGAAAATGGGTAGTTATCCTTACCCCATTTTTATCATGGAATGCTTATTCCATTTTTATATTATCATAATGAAATCAAATTTGGGTTAGGTTATTATAGGATAGGTTATTGTTTATTATATTAGTATTAGAATCTGTAGAAAAAATTGTATTAGAATCTGTAGAAAAAATTCCTTGATTCTTGCATTTCGATTAAATAGCTAATAGTCTCATTGGTATACTACTAAATTGGAATCGAAAATCCAACCGTATTCAAATAGTTCCTTATTGATCCCTTCCCAAAAGTACTGAGTAAAAGATCCACATTTTTTGATTTGATAATTAGTTATTAGTCTTTTTTATGTCATTTCGTATCGTACAATTCCTTTGTTGTGGGATCATTTACCCGCGAGGGGTAATGAGAAGAATTATAAAATGGATTGCAAACTATGCCTAGATCTCGGATAAATGGAAATTTTATTGATAAAACCTTTTCAATTGTAGCCAATATCTTATTACGAATAATTCCGACAACTTCGGGAGAAAAAGAGGCATTTACCTATTACAGAGATGGTGCGATTTGATTCCTTTTTTCTTACTTACCACCCTATTTAATTTATTCTTATTCTTACAAAAAAGAGACACGATTCGGTATGGAAAGAAAAAGATTGGTAAAAACCTACGCTTGGTGAAGGTGAAGTTTGGAGATAGAGCAATCCCTTCTGTCGTGTATCCTCGATTGATGCAACCTCAGATGCTTCAATTGTCGATTCTAGTATTGAGCGAAAGGTTACACCTATAGGTTCTGTATTGCATGTCAATTCTACTGTAATAGTGCCAATAGGTGGCATAGGGGAAGAAGCACTACACCTAGGAATCAACAAAACGAAAACTTTGTTATATAATTCCCCCTTCTTCTTATCGGGATCGGGACTACCAAGAATGGTTAGGACAACAAACATCCATCTCGTTCGTACTTTGGATACCCGTATAACCATCAAAGATCGTTGAAGTGACTCATTCCTGGAAATATGGGGCGTTAAGAACAAAGAAATTGCTGGAGTTACCATTTTTATCTAAGAAAGACCAACATGTTTGGTATTAAGTAAGAAAAGACCTCTTGCAGGAAGGCTGGCTAGAGATTTCTTGTAAAAACACTAGCCCCTGTCAGTTCATAAGGAAAATATTTCAATCTTTTTTGTTTGATTCCATGGATTATTTCCCTTATTATTATGCGCAGAAGGGAGGAGCCGTATGAGATGGAAATCTCACGTACGGTTCTGGAACGGAGATCCTTGGAATGAACGACCGTAACGGATGTCAGCTCAATCTGAAGGAAATTATGCGGAAGCTTTACAGAATTATTATGAAGCTATGCGACCAGAAATTGATCCCTACGATCGAAGTTATATACTCTATAATATAGGCCTTATACACACAAGTAACGGAGAACATACGAAGGCTTTGGAATATTATTTCCGAGCACTAGAACGAAATCCATTCTTACCACAAGCTTCTAATAATATGGCCGTGATCTGCCATTACGTGCGACTATCTCTACTATAGAATAGAAATAGAAAGAAGGAAAGAAAGATCAAATCCGCTAGTATTCAAACCTCCTATTGCTAGTACTAGGAAATCTAAGGAGAAACAAAAAAATAGGCTTTCTACATATCCATTGTTCAAAGGGGAACGATTTTTAGAAGCTGTAGCAAAAAAACAGACTTCATAGAAGCCGATATATGAAGAACTAAGTATAGCCCATATACTAGATTCTATGGATAAAGGATCTAATTGATAAAAGAAGCACCGTAAAGATCAATTATTGAGGTTTTTGGCCGATACAATAAGACCTGCTTACTTATGTATGTCATAATATGACGCTTACTTATGTATGTCATAATATGACATAAAAGTTAGGAATCAACTTATGTAATAGGGTTGATCCACTAAGGTATTGAGCAGCGGTGTAGTATCAGATCCCAAGGAGAGTAAGTCCTTTTTTCTTAGCGAAGAAAGTCTTTTTCAAAGATTCTATATGAATTTCTAGACGAAACCGAGATAGTTAACTTTCAGAAAACTCTAACGATAGAGGGAGATATCTATGCTTCATTCTTCTGAGAGTGGGAGAAGAGATAAAACTGATTATTGATCCAAATCGGAGTTTGAAACTCATGTAATTAACTTAACCTCTTCAGGTTATTTGATTTGGCTAATCCAAGAAGGGATAGATCTCCGATAAATCTCATTCAGCTAGATACGGTAGATTAAGAAAGATGTAACGCCAAAAAAGAGTTGACTGCTGAGCCGTATGAGGCAGGAAACTCTCAAGTACGGTTCTAAGGGAAGGAATTGACCTACCTATTCCGACCGGGGAGAAGAGGCCATTCGACAGGGAGATTCAGAAATTGCGGAGGCTTGGTTCGATCAAGCTGCTGAGTATTGGAAACAAGCCATAGCGCTTACTCCAGGTAATTATATTGAAGCACAGAATTGGTTGAAGATCACAGGGCGGTTCGAATAAGAACACTTTCTTTTTGAATTCACTTAAATTGTTTGTTGGATCAATCAAATAGATTGTTGCCCCGGGGGAGTCGATAGAGGAATTTCATTATATCCCTTCTAAGATCGTTCTTTTTATTTCATTTGGTACCTTATAGGGGTAGACGATATATGCATATGGCACAGAATCTCTTCCTTTCTCTTAGCGATTGCTAACTAATAAAAAAGACGTCTAAAATCGATATCGGGATATTTCTTATCTTAGTAATTAGTAATGACTAATGAGAGATCTTGTGATTTGCAATGGCGTAATACGTTGCATGTAACGTAGCATACAAGTAGACCCACCTAGGCACTCATACATCGAAATATGAGTAGACTAGGTTGGGCCAAAAAGTCGTTTTTGGCTCGCGTCGGGAAGGGATTTACAAAAAAACGGTCCGTTGAGCACCTCATAGATATGTCATAATAGATCCGAACACTTGCCCCGGATAGACTTCCATATCATAATTGCTCATAATTGCTCTAGTGAATAACTAAGGAAAATTGTGGGGGATAGAAA